TTCAACTTTATAATATAATTATATATTAGATATCAACAAAAACTCTATTCCGCGTGCAAATATGATGGTGTTTTTTTTTTGAAACACCTCAAAAAAGCCCCTTATCGGATTTGAACCGATGACTTACGCCTTACCATGGCGTTACTCTACCACTGAGTTAAAAGGGCCCTTATATATATTTAAAATATATATATTAAATATTATATATAGTTAATTCTTGGCTGAGTCACCACTTATATCTATTCTATAATAGAAATATAATATACATAGAAAATATATTTAATTAAGTTATTATATTCTATTCTATATTATAGAATAGATATATACATAAGTAGGCAGCTAGCCGCTCGTTTCTAAATGCGATATCGATATATGGGGTTTGTTTACCTTAAACCTCCTTTTTTTGAGTAGCTAAAGCACGTCCTGAACGGATCCTTTGAATTATCTATTATTTAGATTTCCTCTGCTAATTTAATAAATTTAATCTTTTATATTAAAAATAAATAAATTAGAACGGATTTTTTGTAGTTTTCTAGTTTATAGATTTAATATCGAATGGTTTGAATGAATTATTAAAAAAATGAAATGAAAAAAAATTGGATGTAATCATATAAGACGGAAAGACCCCTTGAATCTAATTATTGTTATTTAAATTTTAATAATAATATATATTAGATTCGATTATATTGACAATTTCAAAAAACTGTTCATACTATGAACATAGTATGATGGCAGTTGGGTACGTATGCCCCCATCGTCTAGCGGTTCAGGACATCTCTCTTTCAAGGAGGCAGCGGGGATTCGACTTCCCCTGGGGGTAGGGTACTACGAAAGGGAGTTGCTCGTGGATTATCAATAAGCCTAATCAATAAACCTATAATTGAATAGATTCTTCCTGGGTCGATGCCCGAGCGGTTAATGGGGACGGACTGTAAATTCGTTGGCAATATGTCTACGCTGGTTCAAATCCAGCTCGGCCCAAAAGCTCTCTCATCCACTATTTAGATGAAGATATTTGTCCTCCCGAAACGGCCGACATGCGGAATAAAAGAGTCGATTTTTCTGTTTTTCATTTGTTACGGGAAATTTAAATAATGATCTAGATCATTATCTAGATTCATCCTATGGGATAATTTAAACTAAAGAAAATTGACTAGTAATTCGTGTTGTTCTCACTCAAGTACATATTCATACAGAGATCCGTATATCACTAATAACTCCCTTCTATATTATAAGACAAAAATTCGAACTCTAAATGATTTGAATCAAATCATAAAAAAGGATATTGTATACCTTAGTTCCTTGGGATTGTAGTTCAATTGGTTAGAGCACCGCCCTGTCAAGGCGGAAGCTGCGGGTTCGAGCCCCGTCAGTCCCGACGGATCCAATAACCAAAGATCAAACAAGTATCTCATGTTTCTTTTTAGACCCCGTGTAATGTAATAATAAAAAAATTTAATTTAGACTAGAATTTAAGTTCTATCAAAAAAAGAGCAAAAACGAAAAAAAAATGACAAAAAAAAGAAAGGTATTTTAGAACTTAACCCCTTGTAGTCTGTTTTTCATATATTATTTTTTTTTGTAACCAATGGAAGTCTAAAAGAAAAAGAAACGTGGTCAGACTTCGTTAGATGATTGATTGTACAACGAAAATATTTTAAAAGAATGATATCTTGATTCGATCACGAATTCTATAATATATTTTTTTCAGTATGGATAAAAGATTATCCTATGTTATACTATTCAATTTGCGACGGCGAATTGATATGATAGTTCATATATTGTTATTCATGATATTAATCCTATTCAATATCATCATAAATGGTGACATTTTGATCATCTCTAGGGGATTAAATCCCGAGTTATTGCGAACTAAAAAAACGATGAAATTATGGAAGTAAATATTCTTGCATTTATTGCTACTGCGCTCTTCATTCTCGTTCCTACTGCTTTTCTACTTATCATTTATGTAAAAACGGTCAGCCAAAATGATTAGTTTGACTGAAAATTGACTTCTTCGTTCTTTATCGCAGGCTAGAATCATCAGTATTTGATTCGATTTGGTAGTAGTATGGTAGAAATAAAATTTTATTTCTTTCTACCATACTATTTTTACGATTTTTTAGTTATTATTATTATTATATATTAATATTTTTAGTTTTTTTGTCGTGTATAAAAAAGTTGTACTATACTACAGATTTAAAATTTGGAATATTGACTAATCTATATTCTATCCTATATATGTTATGTACATATTGATCCTAATTCTATTGTTTTGCTACATCTATTTGATTGATTTGTATTGATAGTGATTCTGATCAATCTAAAATAATCGAAAGGCAACTCTGACTTTTATTTTACAGCTCAAATTCTTATATTTCAAATTATAAAAAAAAATACTAGGGAAAGAATCAAAGAAAGAAACATGTAAAAAATATCTGTTTGATTAACATTAGTATCTTAAAAAATACTTTATGGAGTGATCTAAAAAACAATTGATAAGGTTTGATTCCCCAACTAAAAACTCAATTAGTTAAAATTAGCTAAGTTAAGTAGTATTTCTAGAGTCCACTTCTTCCCCATACTACAAGTGAAAGAGAAAATGTAAAGACTACCATTAAAGCAGCCCAAGCGAGACTTACAATATCCATGTGAATTTTGTCCCTTATTTCTATGAATATGAAGAAATTATTCCATTATTGTTTACTAATAATAGTGAAATCAAGGGTACAGAGTCAAAAATTTTTTAGAACTATTTCTTAATTTAATGAACCAACCCAAAAAATTCACGTACATATAAAAAATTACTACATAATTTTTACCCGGTTACTGAAAAGGGGTTTTGTAATAATTGAATACCTAAGTACTAAGATATTTTTTTTAGTTTGTATACAAATTCTATCTCGCTTTTCTGCCATTACTAATTACTAATTTAGTTAGTATATTACCTCGCACCGAAGTGGCTCCAATAGGAGTATAAGGGAATCGAGACGTTTTGATAGCCCTTATACTCCTAATGCTTATTATTTAATAAAAAATTCCTTGAATTCGAGATACAAAGCTTTCGAGCCCACTAGATGCTTAGAATCAAGTACGTATCAAAAGACCCTAAGGGATTAGGATATTTCTGTTTTTTTTTTAGAATCAGGCGACACCCGGATTTGAACTGGGGAATAAAGGATTTGCAGTCCTCCGCCTTACCACTCGGCCATGCCGCCAAAACAAAATATATATGAAAAGATTTCCTTTTGTATTGTACTTGCGTTTTGAATCCCATTTCCTTAATTCCCTTCCTACTAACAAAAAGCTTTTTTTCCATACCCCCCAAAAATATGGACTTTCCAAAAAGTAAAAAGTCATAAGAAATTGGAACCATTAACTATTAACTATTTTGGAATTCATGAACGAGTCTTGGATTCTGACTTCAAATCGTGTTTCCCTAATGACATAAGAAAATCTAAGCAGTAACTAATAATTATTATTGTGTCTTTTCAATAAAAAAATTTTTCTTTTTCTCAATTTCGATTATAACAACAATTATGCCTATATGTAAACCCCGGAACCATAACAGAAATTACACAGAGCGTATCTTATATATGATATATAGAAGATATTAGGGCACGGATCTAAATTTAACGCTTTGCTTTACAATATAAATAAGCCTATATTAATAATTAAGATTAAAAATTTTACGAAATAGTACTAAAATAGATCTTGTCTCCGCAAATAGGTTTTTGTTAAAAAAACCTATTAAGTAAAAAAAAACTCTATATTGTTTCTGATTATTCTTATCTCGGTAAAGGGATCAAATCCTGTCATCTCTTTATCCAATCAGAGTAATATAATATTATAATAATGGTAAAAATGGAATCGAATTAAAGAAATCGAATTAAGCAGCATAATTCTTTTAAACAGAATGTTTTATCAACCTCTTTACTCTTGTATCCGTTGAAAATTTCAATTTGGGTATGAATAGCAAATTTTATCTATTCCTCCTTTGATACGTATTTAATACATTCCATATATATGGAATGTATGTGTAAAATTTTATGTGATTTAGTAAACAGAATATAAATTCCATCCGAGCTAGATCGATCTTTAGTATTCAATAAAGAATGATCAAAAAGTGGGATTTTTAAACAAATGAGGAATTGGGTTAAAATGTTACGAGAGGGAAATGAACTGATGTCTACAATACCCGGGTTTAATCAGATACAATTTGAAGGATTTTGTCAGTTCATTGATCAGGGCTTACCGGAAGAGCTTTATAAGTTTCCAAAAATTGAAGATACAGATCAAGAAATTGAATTTCAATTATTTGTGGAAACATATCAATTGGCAGAACCCGTGATAAAAGAAAAGGATGCTGTGTATAAATCACTTACATATTCTTCTGAATTATATGTATCCGCAGGATTAATTTGGAAAACCGGCCGGGAGATGCAAGAACAAACAATTTTGATTGGAAACATCCCTCTAATGAATTCCCTGGGAACTTTTCTAGTAAATGGAATATACAGAATTGTGATCAATCAAATATTGCAAAGCCCCGGTATTTATTACCGGTCGGAATTGGACCATAATGGAATTTCGGTCTATACCGGCACCATAATATCAGATTGGGGAGGAAGATCAGAATTAGAGATTGATAGAAAAGCAAGGATATGGGCTCGTGTAAGTAGGAAACAGAAAATATCTATTCTAGTTCTATCATCAGCTATGGGTTCGAATCTAAAAGAAATTCTGGATAATGTTTGTTACCCGGAAATTTTCTTGTCTTTCTTGAATGATAAAGATAAAAAAAATTTTGGGTCAAAGGAAAATGCCATTTTGGAGTTTTATCAACAATTTGCTTGTGTAGGGGGGGACCCGGTATTTTCGGAATCTTTATGTAAAGAATTACAAAAAAAATTCTTTCAGCAAAAATGCGAATTAGGAAGGATTGGTCGACGAAATATGAACCATCGACTGAATCTTGATATACCCCAAAACAATACGTTTTTGTTACCGCGTGATATATTGGCAGCTACGGATCACTTGATTGGAATTAAATTTGGAATGGGTACACTTGATGATATGAATCATTTGAAAAATAAACGTATTCGCTCTGTAGCAGATCTCTTACAAGATCAATTCGGATTGGCTCTGGTTCGTTTAGAAAATGTGGTTCGAGGAACTATATGTGGAGCAATTCGGCATAAATTAATACCGACTCCTCAGAATTTGGTAACTTCAACTCCATTAACAACGACTTATGAATCTTTTTTTGGATTACACCCATTATCTCAAGTTTTGGATCGAACTAATCCATTGACACAAACAGTTCATGGACGAAAATTGAGTTATTTGGGCCCCGGGGGATTGACAGGGCGAACGGCTAGTTTTCGGATACGCGATATTCACCCTAGTCACTACGGGCGTATTTGCCCAATTGATACATCTGAAGGAATTAATGTTGGACTTATTGGATCCTTAGCAATTCATGCAAGAATTGGTCTTTTGGGGTCTCTAGAAAGCCCTTTTTATAAAATTTCTGAGAGATCGGCAATGGTACAGATGCTTTTTTTATCACCAAGTATAGATGAATACTATATGGTATCTACGGGTAATTCCTTGGCACTGAATCAAGGTATTCAGGAAGAACAGGTTGTTCCGGCTCGATACCGTCAGGAATTCCTGACTATTGCGTGGGAACAGGTTCATCTTCGAAGTATTTTTCCCTTCCAATATTTTTCTATTGGAGCTTCCCTCATTCCTTTTATCGAGCACAACGATGCAAATCGAGCTTTAATGAGTTCTAATATGCAACGTCAAGCAGTTCCGCTTTATCAGTCCGAGAAATGCATTGTTGGAACCGGGTTGGAACGCCAAGCGGCCCTAGATTCTGGGGTTCTCGCTATAGCCGAACATGAGGGAAAGATCATTTATACCGATACTGATAAGATCATTTTTTCAGGTAATGGGGATATTCAAAGCATTCCATTAGTAATGTATCAACGTTCCAATAAAAATACTTGTATGCACCAAAACCCCCGGATTCCGCGGGGTAAATGCATTAAAAAGGGACAAATTTTAGCAGATGGTGCCGCTACAGTTGGGGGCGAACTAGCTTTGGGAAAAAACATATTAGTGGCTTATATGCCGTGGGAAGGCTACAATTTTGAAGATGCGGTACTCATTAGTGAGCGTCTTGTATATGAAGATATTTATACTTCTTTTCACATACGGAAATATGAAATTCAGACTTATGTGACAAGTCAAGGACCCGAAAGGGTCACGAGCGAAATACCGCACTTAGAAGCCCATTTACTCCGCAATTTAGACAAAAATGGAATTGTGAGGTTGGGATCATGGGTAGAAACGGGTGATATTTTAGTAGGTAAATTAACACCCCATATGGCAAAAGAATCTTCGCATGCCCCCGAAGATAGATTATTACGAGCCATACTTGGCATTCAGGTATCCACATCCAAAGAAACTTGTCTAAAACTCCCTATAGGTGGTAGGGGTCGAGTTATTGATGTGAGATGCATCCAGAAAAAGGGGGGCTCTAGTTATAACCCAGAAACAATTCATGTATATATTTTACAGAAACGTGAAATAAAAGTTGGTGATAAAGTAGCCGGAAGACATGGAAATAAGGGTATCATTTCAAAAATTTTGCCTAGACAAGATATGCCTTATTTGCAAGATGGAAGACCCGTTGATATGGTCTTTAACCCATTAGGAGTACCTTCACGAATGAATGTAGGACAGATATTTGAATGTTCGCTCGGGTTAGCGGGAGGTCTGCTAGATAGACATTATCGAATCGCACCTTTTGATGAGAGATATGAACAAGAGGCTTCGAGAAAACTAGTGTTTTCTGAATTATATCAAGCCAGTAAACAAACATCGGAGCCGTGGATCTTTGAACCCGAGTATCCGGGAAAGAGTCGAATATTTGATGGAAGAACAGGGGATCTTTTTGAGCAACCTGTTATAATAGGAAATCCTTATATATTGAAATTAATTCATCAAGTTGATGATAAAATCCATGGACGTTCGAGTGGACATTATGCACTTGTTACACAGCAACCCCTTCGAGGAAGAGCCAAGCAAGGAGGACAACGCGTAGGAGAAATGGAAGTTTGGGCTCTAGAAGGATTTGGTGTTGCACATATTTTACAAGAGATGCTTACTTATAAATCGGATCATATTAAAGCTCGCCAGGACGTACTTGGTACTACGATCATTGGGGGAACAATACCTAACCCCGAGGATGCTCCAGAATCTTTTCGACTGCTCGTTCGAGAACTACGATCTTTGGCTCTGGAACTGAACCATTTCCTTGTATCTGAGAAAACCTTCCAGATTAATAGGATGGAAGCTTAATCGGAATAAATTATAATTTTTCTTCTATGATCGATCAGTATAAACATCAACAACTCAGAATTGGGTTAGTTTCGCCTAAACAAATAAGTGCTTGGGCCACAAAAATCCTACCTAATAGAGAGATAG